AAAGACCGGGAAGACAAGGAATCCCTATATAATAAATTTTCCTTTCAGTTATCTTTTTTCGTTATATTCTCTGCTTAGACTAGTATCTAGTCGAATTTTATTCGGGAATAAAAAACTTTTAATCCACTCTATGATATTGAAATATGATATATGATGATATATAGTAACATCATTCCAATTTCGATTGAAAAAGGTGAAAAAGTCAAATAGTTTTCTTCGCATTATATTATAACTAATAATGTAATGTATTATTAAAGTAATAATAATTTCAGACTTATTGTAAATGTAGACAAAAATATAAATAAACTTTTTAAGAATTTTTTATTGATCGTCTAAAATTGTCAAAGAATTGTCAATACGAATTATCTTCTTGTTACGATCTTTGTGTTGATAAATCCGCGAATCTAGAAATTCATTTCGGACAATTGAACCTTCTCAAACTGTTTCTTTTTAAGAACCAAAAAAATTTGTGCCAAAATAACAGATGCAAAGAAGACCAAAAGACCTTGTACGCGTAATGGATCTTGAAGGACTATTTCTGCGTCTCCCTGACCAAATCCACCCACATTAGGATTACTCGTTAATGGTTGATCAAGTTTGATAGATTCACCCTCTGAAACAAGAAGCTCTGGTCCTGGAGGGATAATATCAACCACTGCACGTCCATCCAAGGCATCCACTATGCTTATTTCGTATCCGCCTTTTTCTTTTCGTAAAATTGTCTTTACTATACCTGTTGCTGTGGCATTATAAACCGTATTATTACTCTTGCTTCCGTCAGGATAAATCTGACCCCTCCCTCTGTTACCACCTACATATATCGGATATTTTAAAAAGTAAATATCTTTCTTAGTAGCAGGGTCCGGGGAAAGAATAGGAAAGGTGATTTCACTATATTTTTGACCAGTAACAGGACCTATCACAATAATATTTTTTTTATTGGGACGGTAACTCTGAAAAGAAAGATTTCCGACCTTTTCTTTCATCTCTGGAGAAATACGGTCGGCTGGGGCTAATTCAAATCCCTCAGGTAAAATAAGAACAGCCCCGACATTCAATCCCCCTTTCTTGCCGTTAGCAAGAACTTGTTTTAATTGCATATCATAAGGAATTCGAACAACTGCTTCAAATACAGTATCCGGAAGAATCGTTTGGGGAACCTCAATATCCACGGGCTTGTTAGCTAAATGGCAATTGGCACATACAATGCGTCCAGTCGCTTCTCGCGGATTTTCATAGCCTTGCTGGGCAAAAATGGGATAGGCATTTGAACTGAAGGGCTTAGTCATTATATATATCATGAACGAGACGGAAATGAATCGAGTAATCTGTTCTTTTATCCAAGAAAAAGTATTTATAGTTTGCATTTGCATGGTCCAATCATTTATCCCGAAAATTTCTACAATAAATTGGGTAGGTTGCTAGTATAGTTTCCTATCCGCGATTCTGCTATTTACTTCTTTAAACTTAATTTAAGGAAATAAGAAAGAATATTGATGGAATATAGAAAGATCGGCCCGCCTTGGATGGTTAAAAATAGAAAGATAAAGTATGCTTTTGAATGGTTTGCTTATGTTTATGTAAAAAAAAAAAAAGAAACATTAAAATTTAAAATTATAATTTTATTTATATCCTTATTATCTTTTCAGTGAATGATAAATCACTACAAGTGATGGGGATACACTATTTAAATAGTGGAAAATACAATATTTAAAAGTTGTATCAAGAATGACTGGCAAAATGGAAACAAGAACCGATATAATTGGATCATTATGAGCAAACCCAAAATCTTTGAAGATAGAGCTAATCATTAGTTCCCAACCCTGGTGCGAATGAAATCCAACACAGAAATCCGTTAATAACAGAATAGAAAAAGCTTTTATTGTGTCACTTAAGTTATATAGGAATTCTTGAACCCAAGAATTAATAAGAATAAGTTCTTTATTCGCCAGAATAGAATAACTGCTTAGAATAAAGAAACATATTATATTTGTTGAGAATTGTAAAATCATATGGATACAATCCTCATTATACATCTTGATAAATTGAATCGTTTCGTTGTGGATTCCGATACGAAGTTCTTGTAGATGCGTTTGCGGGTATTCCTTTACCATTTCGTCCAACAAGCGCAGCTCTTCTAATTCCATGAATTTTTCAAGAAAACTCTTTTCTTGAATATCATTCAAAAAAGTGTCCAATTTCTTAGTATTCCACCAATTAGTAACCCAGGATTCCAGACTTTTTTGACATGATAACGCGATGCACCAAGGTAAAAAGACTATAGATACAAGATATAGAAAAGTAATAACTTTTTTCTTTTTTTCTAAATTTTTCATCTCTAATTTGTTTATGAACTCGTCGCATCCGTCGACTCGATCTAGATCTAGTAGTTCTATCAAACATGAAGTCTATTACAAGTAGCCAATCCATGCATTTAGTCTCTTTTTTTTTTAGGTCTTGAATCTTGAAAGAATAGAGCCACATCAATTTTAAATTTATAATTTTTTTTTCACGACGAAAGAATTTACTTTCTACCAAACTCTAAAATATTGCAAAAAATTGCACGAGTTAAGCATAGTACAAAAAAAGAATTGAGGATTTGAATGTGATAAAGTAAAAAAAAAGAGTCAAAACAAGACAGAATAAAAAATTTTTAAGTCTTGTTATAATTATAAAAAATCCAAGTGGTTTATTATTAAAGCGAACAAAAAAAAGATTACTAAAAAATGGAAAAATTGGATATGATTTCGTGTATTAGATCTAACCTATCAATTCCCGATACTGGTAAAAAAATGCATATATATATGGGATAACCCCCTCAATTCTTTTTTTTTTTTTTTTACTAACATTGAGTTTATTACCATCCAAAGACCCCCTCGTTGTATTTATAGACAAAAAAGTTTATCTTTTTTGGTTTTTCTGTATACGTCTGCTTTGACTCTAGTGGGCGTTCTGATAAAATTTCCATTAAGGTAGGTATGTCGTTGAAAAAGTTTGACAAAGAGTATTGTAGATTTTTTTTACTCCCAGTTAAGAAAGAAAGTATTTATCATTTCAAAAAATTTCAATTGGTACACGCAAGAAATAGGCCAATTCAGCAGCTTTTTGTTCAATTTCTCGTGGAGTCAAATTTTCATCCGTACGGGTCAAAGGAATGGCCCCCTGGCCTCTTATTTCGAGATAAAGGACACGACGAGTATAAATGCCCTCTTTAAATTCTATTCTAATAGACTGAATATCTTTTATAAGAAATCGGAGACAGATGCGACGGTTTTTTCCAGGAAATCCCCAACGAAAAATACATACTATTCCTTCTTTTTTATCGAAAAAATCATAACCACTACCTACATTCAACGAAATTGTACACCACAAATAGGAGCTAATAAAGAGGCCGGCGATTCCATAGAAAGACATCACGATCCCTTGTGGAAAAAAAACAATTTGCTGGGGGGGAAATAAGGATATAAAATTCCTACCGAGATAACTAGAAATTCCAACCAATACGAATCCTAATGAGCCTATAAAAAGGAGAATGGCCCAGCCGAAATTACTTATTTTTCGAGATCCTGTTATAAGTTCTATCCATATACGTTCTGATCGACAATTCATAATAGATCTGATTCCATTTAATTAAAATTAAAAGACGATACCAAAGTAATTTCACTTTCCTTACTTTTTATTTTAGTGTTTTCGATGTAACTCTCATCAACTAATATCGAATATTTATCTTTTTTTTTAATAGCAATATTTATTTCATTTTAAATTTAAAATGAAATAAATAAATCGATGAATAAAATAATATTAAGAGTTTATTGAATTTATAAATATTATAATTATAGAAAATCTTATTAATTATTAAATTCAAAAATTTAATATTTGAAATAGACGAAACGAAATAAAAAAATTCTGTACTGTATTCGTTATCCTTACGAAATCTCAGATAAACTGGAACGATCTGATAAGGGATATAATTAAATTCTTTAATTAGTTTTTTCTAGAATAAAAATGTTATTCGAAACGTCCCGTGATCTTCAACCAATTATGCGCTTCAATATAATTCCCAGGAGTAAGTGTTATAGCTTGTTTCCAATACTCGGCGGCTTGATCAAACCAAGCCTCTGCAATTTCAGAATCTCCCTGTCGGATGGCCTGTTCTCCCCGGTCGGAATAGGTGGGTCAATTCCTTCCCTTAGAACCGTACTTGAGACTTTCCTACCTCATACGGCTCCGCAGTCAATTCTTTTGTTGTCCTTTTTATAGCTATAAAAAGGACAACAAGGGATAAGATTTCTCATAGATCTCTCCCACTCTTCGAGATAACCAAAAGAGGTTAATCAGATGAGTTTCAAACTTTCATTTTTATTTATTTTTTGATTAATAATAAGTTTTATTTTAGTTTTATCTTTTCTCCCACCCGCAAAAGAATAAAGTATAGGTATTTACTCCTATTGTTAGTATTTTCGGCAAGGTAACTAGCTCGATTTCATATCGAAATTTATATAGAATCTTTGAGAAAGACTTTCCTTTCTAAAAAAAGTACTAAAGAAAAGACTTACTATCTTTGGGATCTGATCCTACACCGCCGCTCAATACCTTAGTGGATCAACTCTATTACAGAAGTTAATTACTCACTTTTATATATCTTATTATTCTTATATATAGGCATAAATAAGCAGTTCTTTTCTTAATGTATTGGCCCAAAACCTCGTTAATTGATCTTTACGGTGCTTCCTCTCTATCAATTTAAAATTTTTATCCATAGACGACATTAAAAAAAGTATCTAGGCATATCTTATTTCGTCCTATTTTCATTCCCATTTCTATGAAGTGAAGTGTATTTCTTTCCTACAGCTCAAAAAATCGGCGTTTTAGACGATGCATATGTAGTGAGCCTATTTTTTTTTTAGTATTTACTAAAAAAGAGGGGGGTCTTCCTTTTTCCTTCTATAGTGGAGATAGTCGCACGTAATGACAGATCACTGCCATATTATTAAAAGCTTGGGGTAAGAATGGGTTTCGTTCTAGTGCCCGGAAATAATATTCTAAAGCTTTCGTATGTTCCCCATTACTTGTGTGAATAAGGCCTATATTATATAGTATATAACTTCGATCGTAGGGGTCGATTTCTAGTCGCATAGCTTCATAATAATTCTGTAAAGCTTCCGCATAATTTCCTTCGGATTGAGCTGACATCCGTTACGGTCGTCATTCGATTCAAAGAATCCCCGTTCCAGAACCGTACGTGAAATTTTCATCTCATACGGCTCCTCCTTTAAATACACATAATGAGCATCAAAAATACATAGAATAATAAACAGGGTTTAATCTCATTATGAACTGAGTGGGGCTAGTGTTAAAAAAAATATCTAGCCAACCTTCTTGCGCAAGAACTTGTACTAACATCAAATGCCTTGATACTAATATAGAAAAGATAACTCGAACAATTACTTTGTTCTCAACACCCCCTAATTTCCAGGAAATAGTCACTTCAACAGTCTTTGATGGTTATACGGGTATCCAAAGTACCAACGAGATGGATGTTTGTTATCCCAACCATTCTTGTTAGACCCAATCCAGATAAGAAAAGGGAGTTAGTAAGTCATTTTAAACAAAGCTTTTGTGTTGTCGATTGCTAGGTATAGTGCTTTTTCCCCTATGCCGCCTATTGGAACTTTATTACTAAGAAGTCGGACTGACCTGTAATACAGAACACACAGGTGTAACCTTCCGCTCAATACTAAATACTCAAATTGAGGCTTGAAGCATAGTATTTGAGGCTGCATCAATCGGGGATACACGACAGAAGGAATTGTTCTATTTCTAAACTTCACCTTCAACAAGCGTAGACTTTTTTCTAATTAAGACCATTTCTTCTTTCTATTTCGAATCGTGTGTTTTTCTCATCAACCTAGAAAAGAAAAAAATAATCAAATCACACCATCTCTATAATAAGTAAATGCCTCCTTTTCTCCCGAAGTTGTCGGAATGATTCGTAATAAAATATTGGCCACAATTGAAAAGGTCTTATCAATAAAATTTCCATTTATTCGCGATCTAGACATAGGTATCAATCCATTCTATAATTAGTCTCAGTACCTCTTGTGGAAAAAAGATTTCCCAAGCAAAGGATTTGTAGAATACGAAATAACATAAAAACAAATTCAGTTCAAAAAAAATTAAATAAAGAAAAAAACTTCTACTTATATTATATATTTTATATTATATATTATTATTATATTTTTATTTATTCAAGAATTAATAAGAAATAGGAGAATTCCATTCGAATTCATCCAAATAAAATGTAGTAATGGAGGAACTATTCCTCAAAAAGGCATTTTTTTTAAGTTACAGAATTCTAGTATATAAATCTAAATATAAATCGAACCGCGGCCGAAGAGTACCCATTAATCATACATAGTCTAAAAAACCTAAACTCATCAATCAGTTAATTTGTTCCAATTTGTTGATTTAATCAAGTAGGTATAGGTATATTTAGATATTTATCTATACGATTTGATTTATAATCAAAGTTTAAAGTTCAAAGGGTAGGAACATCATATGAACAAATATGAATCAATCATTCATCTATTTTTATACTTTCACAAGAAAAAAACATGTTTTTAAATTGAATCCTTGAAGCAAAGCTTTTTTATAAAATATTAGTTATAGAATATATAGAATTCTCTGGTTGGTCATACCTATCCAAGTAAAAATCGAATATAGTATTAATCTTTAATTTTAATGTCTCGCTATTTTTTAGGTTTTTGAGTCATAATAAAATAATAGGAAAGATGGCCGAGTGGTTCAAGGCGTAGCATTGGAACTGCTATGTAGGCTTTTGTTTACCGAGGGTTCGAATCCCTCTCTTTCCGTACTTGAAAAACCTAATTTACCAACATTCCTAACTGTAAGATATGAAATAACAAGAAATTAAATACCATTATTATTATTAGAACATAAAAGTTAGATTCGAGATCGGAAAGACTATTATGAGTGGGAAAAAATGCCTATCAAACCCCTGACTTTAATCCTTAAGTCAATTTGAAAGGGGCCGGGTTGTTCGAACCCTTTCGCTTTGTTTTTTAGTTAGGGCTAAGTCTGACGAGAATAATATTCTACCACAAGTAATTCATTTATTTTCAAACCGACCCACTTACTATCTATTATTTGATTGATTAATCCTTTATACGGAAATGGGTCAAGAGTCAAATGTTTGGGCACTTCCTCAGGGGGGGCTGAATCAATAAAATTTTGAATTAGAGCTCTGGATTTTTGTTCATCCTTTGCTGTAATAGTATCTTGGGGTTTGCAACGATAACTCGGTATATCGACTATACGGCCATTAACTAAAATATGTCGATGATTAACTAATTGGCGGGCTCCAGGAATAGTCGGAGCCATGCCCAATCGAAAAAGGATGTTATCCAAACGCATTTCAAGTAATTGTAGTAAAACCTGCCCTGTTGACCCTTTGGCTTTTCTTGCGATACGAACGTATTTAAGTAATTGTCGTTCTGTAATACCGTAATGAAACCGCAATTTTTGTTTTTCTTCTAGACGAATACGATATTGAGATTTTTTCCCAGAACGTGATTGGGCTCTAAGATCACTTCCGGTTCTAGGCCTTTTATTTGTTAGTCCAGGCAAAGCCCCTAAACGTCGTATTTTTTTGAAACGAGGTCCTCGGTAACGCGACATAAAGACTCCTTTCTTTATTTATTATTATCTTTCTTTATTTATTATTAAATTAATTTAATATATTTATATTTCATTTTACAAAAAACCTAAATTAAAACTAAATGATAAATGAAAAGAAATCTCCTGAACTATTATATTACAATGAATAATAAGATAAGATGTATTATATATATGATATATTTTGTATTAATCTATGTTAAGTATAAGTAAATATAAAGAGTCTTTTTCATTATTTGTTATGCCAAGGCTCAACCCTTTGTCTTTCCTTTTATTTTTAATTGGAAATTTCTACCATAACCACATAATAGATCAATATCCTTTTGACTAAAGGGTGCCCTTTGATAAAGAAAAAAAAAAGAAGAAAAAGCCGGCTATCGGAATCGAACCGATGACCATCGCATTACAAATGCGATGCTCTAACCTCTGAGCTAAGCGGGCTGATAGAATATAGAAATTCTACATACATAAAAACTATATCTTAGTTTAAGCTTATTCATTTTTATTCTTTTATGATATAAATTATCTAAATATAAAAAAAAATTATTTATTGAAATCATTATTATATCTACTAACTAATATATAAATTATATTCTAATTCTAATGAGAAATGAAGGCTAGTAATTGAAAAAAAAAAGCATTATGAAAATTTGCATTATAGCTATAATGAATAAATATTTTTTGAGTTATGTTATTTTAGGGGTCTACCCCAAGAAAACCTAAAAAAAATAGAAATAAATCAAGAAAAATGAAATCCAGATTATATATTATAATAAATAATCTAAAAAATAATATTTTCATTCAGAGACGAATACGAAAAACAAAGAATCGATCCTTTGAGTATTAAAAACTGCATAAAGGAAAGAAGCGTATATATGCTCTCTATTCATCTATATTGAATTGTACCTACAGAAAGGATAGAATCATTTCGGATTAGACCAAAGCAAGTTTCAAATTTATAGTCTTTCCAATAGAAATTCAATAGAAAAAAAAGAAGAAAAAACTTTTCGGTATATTAATCTATATAAAATCTAAAAAATGCGAGAGGTACGGAAGGAGGGGACATCCCATTGGGGTCCTCATTTTATAAAATATAACGGGGATATGGCGAAATCGGTAGACGCTACGGACTTAATTGGCTTGAGCCTTAGTATGGAAACCTACTAAGTGAAAACTTTCAAATTCAGAGAAACCCTGGAATAAAAAAAAGGGCAATCCTGAGCCAACTCCTTTTTCCTTTTTTCAAAAGCAAAAAAAGGATAGGTGCAGAGACTCAAAGGGAGCTGTTCTAACAAATGGGGTTGACTGTGTTGTTATAAGTATAAGACTTCTTCCCTTTAAATTCCAAACCAAGAAAAAGGGTGAAGAATATACGTACTGAAATGATTAATGACAACCCAAATCTGTTCTGTATTTTTTTTTTTCTAATTTTGAGATATATAAAATAATATATATACTATTTTTATAGTAGAGATTTATAATAGGAAATTAAAAATGCAAGAATTGTTGTGAATCGATTCCAAGTTAAAAGTGGAATCCATATCCATATTTATTCATTAAAACATTCACACTCACTCCATAGTCTGATAGATCTTGTGAAGAACTGATTAATCGGATGAGAATAAAGATAGAGTCCCGTTCTACATGTCAATACTGACAACAATGAAATTTATAGTAAGAGGAAAATCCGTCGACTTTTAAAATCGTGAGGGTTCAAGTCCCTCTATCCCCAAAAGCTTTTTTCACTCCTTAACAAATTCTATTTTTTTGCATTACCATTTTAACGTTAAAGATGGTTAGGTTCCTATATATATTTTTTTTATCTTATCACAAGTCTTATAATATATATGATAGGAGTACAAAAAAATATCTTTTATTTGAGCAGGCAGTACTCCGTTGAGTAATTCATAATCCATATTTTTACATATTTATATATTATTATAAATATAAAATAATATAAAACTTATGTAAAATTTTTTTCTCTTTTTGAAGACCCCCAAAATGCCGGTACCTATATAATTGTAATACTTTTCATCCTTTATAATTGATTAACTAATTGACACAAACCCAAGTTATCTCGTAAAATGGGGAGATGATGCACCAGAAAAGGGAATGGTCGGGATAGCTCAGCTGGTAGAGCAGAGGACTGAAAATCCTCGTGTCACCAGTTCAAATCTGGTTCCTGGCACATTTGTGTTTTTTTTTATTCTATACCTAGAAATTGACGACTATGAGTCGATATACAAGTCGAGATCATGACATATAAGTAAGTTTTTTAGCTAGTTATCGTGCGAAATACCCCATC